AGACTGTGGCACCTCCCGGAGTATTTCTGTGAGTCCTCGAAATGGTAAAATGCCGGAAAGGATTTTTATTCAAACATTAATTGGTCGTGTATTAGCAGATGATATATATATGGGTCCGCGTTGTATTGCCACTCGAAATCAAGACATTGGGATTGCACTTGTAAATCGATTCATAACCTTTCGAGTACAACCAATATCTATTCGAACTCCCTTTACCTGTAGGAGTACATCTTGGATCTGTCGATTATGCTATGGGCGGAGTCCCACTCATGGCGACCTGGTTGAGTTGGGGGAGGCTGTAGGTATTATTGCGGGTCAATCAATTGGAGAGCCGGGTACTCAATTAACATTAAGAACTTTTCATACCGGCGGAGTATTCACGGGAGGTACTGCAGAACATGTGAGAGCGCCTTCTAATGGAAAAATCAAATTTAATGAGGATTTTGTTCATCCGACACGTACACGTCATGGACATCCTGCTTTTCTATGTACTATAGACTTGTATGTAACTATTGAGAGTGAAGATATTATACATAATGTGAATATTCCACCCAAAAGTTTTCTTTTAGTTCAAAATGATCAATATGTAGAATCCGAGCAAGTGATTGCGGAGATTCGCGCGGGAATGTCCACTTTGAATTTTAAAGAGAAGGTTCGAAAATATATTTATTCCGACTCAGACGGGGAAATGCACTGGAGTACCGATGTCGATCATGCACCTGAATTTACATATGGTAATGTGCATCTATTACCAAAAACGAGTCATTTATGGATATTATTAGGAGGGCCGGGCAGATCCAGTCCAGTCTCCCTTTCGCTTCACAAGGATCAAGATCAAACGAGCGCGCATTCTATTTCTGTCAAGCAAAGATATACTTCTAACCTCTCGGTAACTAAGAGATACAAATTCTTTAGTTCGGATTTTGATGGTAAAAAAAAAGATAGCATTCCTGATTATTCACACCTTAATCAAGTCATATGTACTGCTCATTGTAATCTCATATATCCGGACATTCTCCGTGAAAATTCAGATTTATTGTCAAAGAGGCGAAGAAATCGATTTATTATTCCACTCCAATCGTGCGAGAATGAACTAATGTCCCCTCTGGGTATCTCGATTGAACTCCCCATAAATGGTATTTTCCGTAGAAATAGTATTCTTTCTTATTTCGATGATCCTCGGTATAGAAGAAAGAGTTCGGGAATTACTAAATATGGGACTATAGAAATGCATTCTATCCTTAAAAAGGAAGATTCGATTGAGTATCGGGGGGTCAAGGAATTTAGGCCAAAATACCAAATGAAAGTAGATCGCCTTTTTTTCATTCCCGAGGAAGTTCATATCTTACCAGGATCTTCTTCCATAATGGTACGGAACAATAGTATCATTGGGGTAGATACACAAATCACTTTAAATCTAAGAAGCCGGGTAGGCGGGTTGGTCCGGTTGGAGAGAAAAAAAAAAAAAATTGAACTTAAAATATTTTCTGGAGATATCCATTTTCCTGGAGAAATAGATACGATATCCCGGCATAGTGGCGTTTTGATACCACCAGGAAGGGGAAAAGGAAATTCCAAGGAATTTCAAAAATTGAAAAATTGGATCTATGTCCAACGGATTACACCTAGCAAAAAAAAGCATTTTGTTGTGGTTCGACCTGTCGTCACATATGAAATAACGGACGGTCTAAATTTAGCAACACTTTTCCCCCCCGATATGTTGCAGGAAAGGGATATTGTCCAACTTCGAGTTATCAATTATATCCTTTATGGAAATGGGAAACCGATTCGAGGAATTTATGATACAACTATTCAATTAGTTCGGACTTGTTTAGTATTAAATTGGGACCAAGACAAAAAAAGTTCTTCTGGCGAAGAAGCCCGTGCTTCTTTTGTTGAAATAAGGATAAATGGTTTGATTCGACATTTCCTCAGAATCGACTTGGCGAAATCCCCTATTTCCTATATCGGAAAAAGGAATGATCCCTCAGGTTCAGGATTGTTCTCTGAGAATGGATCAGATTACACCAATATCAATCCGTTTTCCTCCATACATTCCTATTCAAAGGCAAGAATTCAACAATTCCTTAACCCCAATCAAGGAACTATTCATACGTTGTTGAATAGAAATAAGGAATTTCAACCATTGATAATTTTGTTATCATCCAACTGTTCTCGAATGGGTCCATTCAACGATCTAAAATATCACAATGGAATAAAAGAATCAATTCATCAAAAGGATCCCCGAATTCCAATTATCAATTCGTTGGGCCCTTTAGGATCAGCTCCCCCAATTGATAATTTTTATTTATTTTACCACTTAATAACTCACAATCAAATCTTGTTAACTAACTATTTGCAACTTGACAATTTCAAACGGACTTTTCAAGTAATTAAATATTATTCAATAGATGAAAGTGGGAATTTTTATAATCCCGACCCATGCAGTAACATTATTTTCAATCCATTCAATTTGAATTGGTTTTTTCTCCGGCACAAT